TTATTAGATCGAATAACTTTCTAATTAGGAAGGTCTTTGGGCCAAAGCAAAAAAGGATACCTTTCGTGAAAAACGTGAAAAAATGGTATCCTTTCTTGGCTCGGGTCACTAGTATTTGCTTTTTTATTGCCAATCTATACTATTTAAGTATAATACGGACACCCTTTGTGCTGAAAGAACCCCGACAAAAGACGAAGGAAGAAAAGGAAATGGAGGAGCTGTACCAAATTGATGAATCTGAGGATGAAAAACCTACGATCCCTTCTGTTTTCGATCTTTTCGATTATAACCGATGGACCCACCCACTTCGCTACATAACCAATAAGGAAAAGGAAAGGGCCGTAAGAACAGAAATGTCGCAGTATTTCTTTCACATATGCGAAAGTGATGGAAAAGAAAAAATGTCTTTTACGTATCCACCAAGTTTGTCAATTTTTCTGCAAATGCTAAAAAAAAGAGTATGGGGGGCTACAATAAAGAAAAAGAAAACTCTGTCTAATGATAATGAATTTGACAATTATTGGATTTATTCCAACAACATAAAGGGAAGTAAGACAAGTAAAGAATTTAGAAATCGAATTGAAGCTCTCGACAATAAATCCACTTTTCTCGATATACTGGAAACAAGAACTCGATTATGTAAGGACAGTAATGATGATATTGAAAACAAAGATGATAGTGAAACCAAGGATGATAGTGAAACCAAGGATGATAGTGAAAATAAAAATTTTTATATTCCTAAAGCCTATGATCCTCTCTTAAGTGGGCCCTATCGCTTAACAATGCCAACAGAGATTTCACCTTCTGACGAGTCGATAGAAGCTGACAAGTCGATAGAAGCTGACAAGTCGATAGAAGCTGACAAGTCGATAGAAGATTTAAAAAAAAGCTTAGATTTTGATAAAAATCGGATTTACGATATCCTTTTTGCAGATCCCGATTACCGAGAATTTAAACGACAATTTTTAAAAAAAAAAATTATAACTGAAATAGCGAATTTAGCTCCTGTAACTGCCGAATTTAATTTTAATAGACAACTCCAAAAAAATAACAATAAAACACGGCTCAAAGTTTTATGGAATGCCACTCAAACCGATACTAATAATCCAACGGAATCTATTAAAGATTTGAATCCAACGGAATCTATTAAAGATTTGAATCCAACGGAATCTATTAAAGATTTGAATCCAACGGAATCTATTAAAGATTTGAATTCAACGGAATCTATTGAAGAAATAGAAGAAGAAATCAGTAAAACAGTCCCTCAGTGGCCAGGCGACTTAATCAGTGAAATAGACGACGAATTTCTAGAGTTTGAAAGATTCTTTGAAACCGTCAAAACCGAAGAAAACCCCGACGTCGACTACGACGGCAACGACGTCGACGTAGTCGACGACGACGACGACGACGACACGGACCCGGAATTGGACTACGTATTGGAATTGGAATCGGAACAGGAACCGAAAAGGGAGACGGAGGGCTTTGAAATTGACTCAAGATTGTTCAAAATTGAAACGCTTTTCTTTCTTAAAAAGGACACAGAAAATGAAAACGAAAATGAAAATGCGCTAGCGAGGGAAAAGAAAAAAGAAAATGAAAATGCAAAAAAAAATGCAAATGAAAGTGCAAACGAAAATGCAAAAAAAAATGCAAATGAAAGTGCAAACGAAAATGCAAAAAAAAATGCAAATGAAAGTGCAAACGAAAATGCAAAAAAAAATGCAAATGTAATTGAAGAGGAATTTGTTGGTCAAAGTGGTAAAACCAAAATCAAATCAAAAAAGGGTTTTGACTCGCTCCCTTTGATACGTTATTTACCCGAGTCGGACTTTCAGCGGAACGCCATTAAAGGTTCTGGGATCGCTAAGAGGCGTAAAGTTGTAGTTTGGGAACTGCTTCAAGGAACCCCGCACTCTCCCCTTTTTTTTGATAGAATCCAAAAATTCTCCTCCCTACATAATCTATATAAAACTTTAAAAGTTTTTTTAAAAAATTGGGCAGACACAGACAAGGGGATGATAGAATGCGAAATTGCGCAGAATTTATACCAAAAAGAAGAAGACCAGGAATTGCGGGATAGGGCGTTGCTGCTATGGGAGGATCTGCCATACGGGCACCTACTAAGGGGATGCATGTTACTAACTCAATCTAGTCTTAGAAAATATATTATATTGCCTTCATTGATAATAGCCAAAAATATTGGACGTATCTTATTATTTCAATTTCCTGAATTCGTTCAGGATATAGAGGAATGGAACAAAGAACTACATGTTAAATGTACCAATGATGCTGTCCAACTATCGGAAAACGAATTCCCGGAGGAGTGGTGGGAAGACGGTATGCAGATAAAAATCTTATGTCCTTTCACCCTGAAACCTTGGCACGAATCTAAACCAGAACCCTCTGATAAAAATGATATAAATTTAATGAAAAAGGATGATTTTTATAAAAAGGACAAGGATGATTTTTGTTTTTTAACAATTTGGGGGGAGCAAACTGCCTTTCCTTTTGGTTCTTCCAGAATGAAAAAAAGAAATTCTTTTTTTGACCCCATTTTTGAGGAACTACAAAAAAAACGTGAAAAGTGGGAAGGGTTATATTTAGCAAGTTTTGAACGCATTTTTAAGGAACTAGAAAAAATAAGTGAAAAATGGGAAAGGTTATATTTAGGAAGTTGGAAAAGGTTATATTTAGCAAGTTTTGAACGCATTTTTAAGGAACTAGAAAAATTCAAACCAATTTTTAGCTTACTAAAATTACTAAAAGTAAAAGAAAAAGTATTAGAATCGAATGAAATTAAAAACGAAAAAGATTCTAGAATCGGCAATCAAATAATTGATGAATCATTTAGTCTATTTGAATCTCAAAATTGGAAAAATCCTTCACTGATAAAAAAGAAGGATCTAACAGGTAGAACAAGCGCAATTCGAAATCAAATAGAAAGAATTACAAAAGAAAAAAAAAAAATAACCGCATATATAAATCCTACCGAAAAAGGGTATCTTGCTAAAAAATTCAAATCGATAACAAATATTTGGCAAATATTAAAAAGAAGAAATGTTCGATTAATCTCTCAATTAGATTGTTTTCTAAAGATTTTCCTTGAAAAAATATACATGGATATTTTTTTATCTATTATTAATATTTCGAGACTCAATATACAATTTTTTCTTGAATCAATAAAAAAAATGACGGATAAGCCCATTAATGAAACAAATAAAGAAAGGCTTAATAGAGAAAATAAAAATATAATTAACTTTAAAAATAGAATTAACTTTATTTCAACTCTAAAAAAACCAATTAATAGTCTTAGAAATAGTAAAAATTTACATAGTTTTTGTGACTTATCCTATTTCTCACAAGCATATGTATTTTATAAATTATCACAAAGCCGAGTTAGTAACAAATTACGATCTTTTTTTCAATATGACGGAATGCCTTTTTTTATTAAGGCTGAAATAAAAGATTACTTTGAAACACAAGGAATACTTCATTCTAAATTAAGTCATAAGAAACTCCCGAATTCTGAAATGAATGAATGGAAAAACTGGTTGTTAATGGGACCATCTCGTAGTAAATGGTATAAATTCATACTCGAAAAGTTAAGAAATAGACGTCATAAAAATTACAAGCGGGATTCAGATGAAGAAAGGAAGTTTCAAAAAACTTCTAGATATGATCTTTTAGCATATAAATTTATTAATTTGAATTATGAAAATAAGAAAGACTCATCTATTTCTAAATCAAGCTCGCAAGTCCAATTAAAAAAGAACAAAGATATTTTTGATAAATCCAACACGCATAAATATAATATGTCTGATATATTTATATGGAGAAGTATCCCTACTGAAAATTTTTTGGATATTGAGTATTTCAATTTTAGAGATGCAAAAAGAAATACCGATAGAAAATATTTGGATCAAACAATTATATTTGAGGATTTGAGATACGAATTTAGAATGGAGGCCTACATGCAAACGGATGTGTTGAATACTGAAAATATTCAGATTGAGACTAACTATTCTGAAATTATTAAAAAATTTGATAAAAAAGAACTTTTTTATTTTACGTTTTTACAAGGGTTCGAACCCCTTTTACCAAAACCCAAACCCCGCCAAAGCCTTTTTAAAGAAATAAAAGAAATACCAAAGCGTCCTTGCTCAGATCTGGGATCTTGGTTCTTCCGCGAATTGATCCTACCTTATAATCTATATCGAACACAAGGGTGGGTTATACCAACTAAAAACCTTCTGTTAGATTTGAATGTAAATGAAAATGGTCTTATTGAAAATAGTGAAAAGACAACCATCGAAGGAAACCAAAAAAAAAAGGGAGAATCCGTTTCAAATAAAAAAATAAATAATCAAAATAAAAAAGACCAAAAAGACCAAAAAGATAAAAAAGACCAAAAAGACCAAAAAGATAAAAAAGATAAAAAAGACCAAAAAGACCAAAAAGATAAAAAAGATAAAAAAGATAAAAAAGATAAAAAAGACCAAAAGGACCAAAAAGATAAAAAAGATCAAAAAGACCAAAAAGATAAAGAAGACCAAAAAGATAAAGAAGACCAAAAAGATAAAGAAGACCAAAAAGATAAAAAAGAAAACGAATCGGTCGAAAGCAAAAAGGATCTTACATCAAATGTACAAAAACAAGGGAATGACAAATCTGTTCCTTCAACAAAGGACGCAGAAGATACTCTGAGAAAAAAGAAAAAGAAACCTAAAATAATAAAAGATATACAGCGAAAGATACAAAGTTATTTAATTTGTCAAATCCCGATGAAGGATAGTTTGATGGAAAAAAAGATGAATAATATAAACCTATATTGTTTCCTGCTTAAACGTAAAAATATACGAAGGCTTGCTCTATCCGCGGTGTCAATAGGAGACTTAAATTTGGCGATAATGCAGCGTTATAAAGGTTCTAAAGGTTCTAAAGTAAGATTTTCAAAACTGCTAAACGAAGGGACCCTGTGTTTCGAATACCGACGCATGCCGCTTGGACAGGATGCACGTTTGATTATGTATGGAACCTTAGTTATTTCGTTGGTTGATAAGGTTAAGCAACAAATTAATCAAGGATCTAGAAACCAACCCTATGTTGATAAGAATGATTTTGATTTGCTTGTTCCCGAAACTATTTTATCGCATAGACGTCGTAGAGAATTGAGAATTCTAATTTCTTTGAATTCAAAGACTGGGAATAAAAATCCAACATTTTGTACTGAGAACAACTGCAGTCAATCTTTGGATTTGGATAAAGAGAACCATCTTAATCGTAATAAAGATAAGAATGAATTAATTAAATTAAAATTTTTTCTTTGGCCTAATTATCGATTAGAAGATTTAGCTTGTATGAATCGCTATTGGTTTGATACAAATAACGGCAGTCGTTTCAGTATGTTAAGGATACGGATGTATCCGTGGTTGAAAAGTCGTTGATAATCCATTTTTCCTATATATGCTATACCCTACGGAGTATATGAAAGTAAAGAGGTTGACACGCCCCACCTTCCATGCCATTCTAATATAGAATACGAAGACTAAAACCGCTGAGGTATCAATTAGGCCTACAAATCAATTAACAGAATCTTCTTCATTTTAGGTCTAAATTATGCCATGCAAAAATGAACCCCTTTCCTTCTTTTTTTTATTTTCCAGAATAAATTAAATTGAAACCTGGGTGGATTAATATGAGTTGATAAAATTAGGAGTTCATAAATAAATTCAGATTATTGTATATAACACATTAAAATTACTAGGATTATTATTACTCATCGGTAAAATCCATATCTGTAAAAGTGTAAGAGGGAAAATCTTTTATGGTAAAAAGTGCATTAATTTCGGTTATTTCTGAAAAAGAAAGAAGGGGGTCGGTTGAATTTCAAGTATTCCGTTTTACCAATAAGATACGGAGACTTACTTCACATTTGGAAGTGCACAAAAAAGACTATTTATCTCAGAGAGGTTTGCGAAAAATTTTAGGAAAACGTCAGCGGCTGCTGGCTTATTTGGCAAAAAAAAATAGAGCACGTTATAAAGAATTAATTGGTCAGTTGGGTATTCGAGAGGCAAAAACAAAAACTCGTTAATTGAAAGAATCATTTTAAGTACTCTTTCCTTTTTTTTGTATTTGGATAAACTTCTTTTCACTTTCAGCAATTCATGAAAAAATGAATGGGTAAAAAACTTATGACTGTACCGGCTACAAGAAAAGACCTTATGATAGTCAATATGGGGCCTCACCACCCATCAATGCATGGTGTTCTTCGACTCATCGTTACTCTAGATGGTGAAGATGTTATTGACTGTGAGCCTATATTAGGCTATTTACACAGGGGAATGGAGAAAATTGCGGAAAATAGAACAATTATCCAATATTTGCCCTATGTAACGCGTTGGGATTATTTAGCTACTATGTTCACGGAAGCAATCACTGTAAATGGGCCCGAACTATTAGGAAATATTCAAGTACCTAAAAGAGCTAGTTATATAAGAGTCATTATGTTGGAGTTGAGTCGTATAGCCTCCCATTTGTTATGGCTTGGCCCTTTTATGGCAGATATTGGTGCACAGACCCCATTCTTCTATATTTTTCGAGAAAGGGAATTGATATATGACTTATTCGAAGCAGCTACTGGTATGCGAATGATGCATAATTATTTTCGTATCGGAGGAATAGCCGCCGATCTACCTTATGGCTGGATAGATAAATGTTTGGATTTTTGTAATTACTTTTTAACGGGGGTTGCTGAATATAAAAAGCTTATTACACGGAATCCTATTTTTTTAGAACGGGTTGAAGGCGTGGGCGTTATTCGCGGAGAAGAAGCACTAAATTGGGGTTTATCGGGCCCAATGCTACGGGCGTCCGGAATCCAATGGGATCTTCGTAAAGTTGATCATTATGAGTGTTACGATGAATTTGATTGGGAAGTTCAATGGCAAAAAGAAGGAGATTCGTTAGCTCGTTATTTAGTACGAATCAGTGAAATGGCAGAATCCATAAAAATAATACAACAGGCTCTGGAAGGAATTCCAGGAGGGCCCTACGAGAATTTAGAAATACGACGTTTTGATAGAATAAAAGGTTTTGATAGAGTCAAAGATTCCGAATGGAATGATTTTGAATATCGATTTATTAGTAAAAAACCTTCTCCAACCTTTGAATTGGCGAAACAAGAACTTTATGTGAGAGTTGAAGCCCCAAAGGGGGAATTGGGCATTTTTCTGATAGGAGATCTGAGTGTTTTTCCTTGGAGATGGAAAATTCGCCCGCCGGGTTTTATCAATTTGCAAATTCTTCCTCAGTTAGTTAAAAGAATGAAATTGGCTGATATTATGACGATATTAGGTAGCATAGATATCATTATGGGCGAGGTTGATCGTTAAAAATGATAATGGATACAACCGAAATACAAGCTATCAATTCGTTTGCCAGATTAGAATCCTTAAAAGAGGTCTATGGGCTTTTATGGCTACTTGTCCCGATTTTTACTCTTGTATTAGGAATCACAATATGTGTACTCGTAATTGTTTGGTTAGAAAGAGAAATATCTGCAGGGATACAACAACGTATTGGACCTGAATACGCCGGGCCTTTAGGAATTCTTCAAGCTCTAGCAGATGGTACAAAACTACTTTTCAAAGAGAACCTTCTTCCATCTAGAGGAGATGGTCGGTTATTTAGTATCGGACCATCCGTCGCAGTGATATCGATTTTACTAAGTTATTCAGTAATTCCTTTTGGATATCACCTTATTTTAGCCGATCTTGGTATTGGGGTTTTTTTATGGATCGCTATTTCAAGTATTGCTCCCGTTGGACTTCTTATGTCGGGATATGGATCAAATAATAAATATTCCTTTTTAGGTGGTTTACGCGCTGCTGCTCAATCAATTAGTTATGAAATACCATTAACTTTATGTGTATTATCAATATCTCTACGTGTGATTCGGTGTCTCTAATTAGCTGAAATAGAAAAAAGTTCCTAGTTCTTTTCTTTCTAATTTCTGAGAAGAGGGTTAAGGTTAAATAATCTTTTTCATCTATTTTAGGCATCATTTGGGTTGATGAACTAAAGCAGATAGTTATATGAGTGAAAAAAACGGCTTGCAAATTTGCAGTAAAAAGATTAAGTCTCATTTCCTATGTACAAGAATGGATTATTAATTAAAAAGCAGTAGAGGCCGTTTGCCCCAAGATTGGTTGCTTAGTTATGATCACTTGAAGCGGGTTTAAACGAGAGGTTGAACAAAATTGAGTGGATGTTTAGAAAGACCAAAATACACAAAGGATTAGTAATGGATATTCTCTAAATTTTTTAAGAGGATATTTCTGCACATAAATGGAATTCGAATTGGGACTTTAAGTTAGTAGAAATGATCAAGAAGTACTACCCACGATTCCGACCTAGAGTATGCTCCTATCCACCGATTAAGTAAATAACTATCAAGAACGAAGTAATCTTTTATTTTTATTTTGAGTAAAATCCCTTTTATGAGAAAGGAGAATAGGAACGAAAAAAAATAGAATAAAATAATTAAATAAGTCCTTTTCTTCGATCTTTTCATTAGTTATAAAGAGAGAACTCTTGAGATGATTCATCAATTAATAATTACTGGAATACCAAATTCTTTTTCGTAATTGAAAAAAAAATAGCTTGAAATACTTATATGATGCTGTTACAAAAAGGTTTTTATTCAAGGATTAAGTTATTGATTAACAAACAAAAATGACATTCCTAAAATGAAAAGATGAGATTAATTCAGAAGCACCTTTTTTTAATATATATTTTAAATAAAAAATATAGCAAACAGAATTCCGTTGGTCTAATTTGGGAAATTGGGGATAAGTTTTGACTCTATCCTACAAAAAAATATCAAGATAAAGATAAATAATAATTAAATGTCCTTAGATTTATTTGTGACCCTTGAGGAGCCGTATGAGGTGAAAATCTCACGTATGGTTCTGTAATAGTGGTAAGAACAGGGATGTTCTAATCGACTATGATTATCTAACAGTTCAAGTACAGTTGATATAGTTGAAGCGCAGTCAAAATATGGCTTTTTGGGGTGGAATTTGTGGCGTCAACCTATAGGGTTTCTCATTTTTCTAATTTCTTCTCTAGCTGAGTGTGAGAGATTACCCTTTGATTTACCAGAAGCAGAAGAAGAATTAGTAGCAGGGTATCAAACCGAATATTCAGGTATCAAATTTGGTTTATTTTACGTTGCTTCATATCTGAATCTACTAGTTTCTTCGTTATTTATAACAGTTCTTTACTTAGGAGGTTGGAATCTTTCTATTCCATACCTATTCGTTCCTAAAATATTGGACATAAATATAACTAAAGTAGGTAAAGTTTTTGGAACAATAATCAGCATCTTTATTACATTAGCTAAAACTTATTTGTTCTTGTTCATTCCTATTGCAACAAGATGGACTTTACCAAGGTTGAGAATAGACCAACTTTTAAATCTTGGATGGAAATTTCTTTTACCTATTTCTCTAGGTAATCTATTATTAACAACTTCGTCCCAACTTTTTTCACTGTAAACAATTGCAATATTCTATATTCACCACTTATCTCAAACAAGAGAAAGAAACAAGTCTACAATTTGATTCTTTATACACATTCATGATATGTTCCCTATGCTAACTGAATTCACAAATTATGGTCAACAAACAATACGAGCTGCCAGATACATCGGTCAAGGTTTCGCGATTACTCTGTCTCACGTGAATCGTTTACCTATAACTATTCAATATCCCTACGAAAAACTAATTACGTCGGAACGTTTCCGGGGCCGGATTCACTTTGAATTTGATAAATGCATTGCTTGTGAAGTATGCGTTCGTGTATGTCCTATCGATCTACCTGTTGTAGATTGGAAATTGGAAAGTGATATTCGAAAGAAACGGTTGTTTAATTACAGTATTGATTTTGGAATCTGTATATTTTGTGGTAATTGCGTTGAGTATTGTCCAACAAATTGTTTATCAATGACTGAAGAATATGAACTTTCAAGTTATGATCGTCACGAATTGAATTATAATCAAATTGCTTTGGGTCGGTTACCAACGTCAGTAATTGATGATTACACAATTCGCACAATTTCGAATTCGCCTCCAATATAAATCAAATATAAAATTTTTAAACTTAAACCTCTCAATTCAAAAAAATCCCCAATTAACAATTCAAATTAAAAGTCATTATTTAATGTTTATTATTTAATGTTTAGTTTATTATTTAATGTTTAATCAATAATAATTAATTAATATTAATAATATTAAATTTAAATTTAAATATAAATAAACGAAATTCTATAAATAAATGAAATTAAGGTTTAGGTTGGATCTCTAAAAATCTAAAAATAAGGCTTTTAAAAAGTTGTTTAAACTTGTCATTTAATTTTGATCCAAAATGTATTTCTATATAGAAATTTTATATTTATATTTTATATTTTTTATATTAGAGTAATATATATATCAACCCGCCCGCATCTGTTCAAATTTTTTTTATTTAATTACGTTTAAGTTAGGAAGTATCATAAACATAAAAAAATGGAGTTACTTCTTTTTTCCTGGTCAGGTCAAGAAAATCATGAAATATTTCGATTTTTTTTTTATGGATTTACCCGGGCCAATGCATGATTTTCTTTTAGTCTTTCTGGGATCGGGTCTGATCTTAGGAGGTCTAGGAGTAGTATTACTTACGAATCCAATTTATTCGGCCTTTTCGTTAGGATTGGTTCTTGTTTGTATATCCTTATTCTATATTCTATTGAGTTCTTATTTTGTAGCTGTCGCGCAACTACTTATTTACGTAGGGGCTGTAAATGTTTTAATTCTTTTTGCTGTGATGTTCATGAGTGATTCAGAATATTACAAGGATTCTCGCCTTTGGACTGTTGGGGATGGGGTTACTTTAATGGTTTGTACAAGTCTTTTTATTTCACTAATTACTACTATTCCAGATACGTCATGGTACGGGATTATTTGGACTACAAGATCAAACCAGGTTCTAGAACAAGATTTGATAAGCAATAGTCAACAAATTGGAATTCATTTATCAACGGATTTTTTTCTTCCATTTGAACTCATTTCAATAATTCTTTTAGTTGCTTTAATAGGTGCAATTGCTGTAGCTCGTCAATAAAAAATCAGCAGTTAAAATATTCCATGCTTGTTATATGTGATTCAATCAAATCAATTGAATTGTTTTTTAGATTGAAATTAATGAGATTGCTAAGGAGTTGCTTAATGATGCTCGAACATGTACTTGTTTTGAGTGCCTATTTATTTTCTATGGGTATCTATGGATTGATCACAAGTCGAAATATGGTTAGAGCCCTTATGTGTCTTGAACTTATATTGAATGCAGTTAATATAAATTTTGTAACATTTTCTGATTTTTTTGATAATCGTCAATTAAGGGGGGATATTTTCTCAATTTTTGTTATAGCCATTGCAGCCGCTGAAGCAGCCATTGGGCCGGCTATTGTTTCATCAATTTATCGTAATCGAAAATCAACTCGTATTAACCAATCGAATTTGTTGAATAAGTAGGATTAATCATAAGAATTCAAATATTCTTAAAGGAATTCAAATATTCTTAAAGGAATTTAAATTTAAGGTATAATCTTCTCTGCAAAAGAAACAGAAACATAAGAAATCAAAGTATTTTGGCCCTTTCTTTTATAATAAAGCAGTCCAGAAGTAAATTGATTAGCAAAATTCTGATAACTTGTTGATTTACCTAGTATCTAAATATAGGATTTGTTTATAAGCTTACTAGGTCGAAAATTTATGACGTTTAAAAATGTATAGATCCGATGTCACATTCAGTAAAGATTTATGATACATGTATAGGATGTACTCAATGTGTCCGAGCCTGCCCCACCGATGTATTAGAAATGATACCTTGGGACGGATGTAAAGCTAAACAAATTGCTTCGGCTCCAAGAACGGAAGACTGCGTTGGTTGTAAAAGATGTGAATCCGCCTGTCCAACGGATTTCTTGAGTGTTCGGGTTTATTTAGGGGCTGAAACAACTCGCAGTATGGGTCTAGCTTATTGATACGTTCCACTAAACTCTACTTGAATCCATTTTATTTTATTTTTTTACCGACAAGACCGGTGCTCAAGATATTTTTATTTTTGAGCACCGGTCTTTCTGGTCTAAGCGCATCTTGTCTTTACCACGAATTTTTTTCCTTGGTTAACAATAATTGTAGTTTTGCCAATATCCGCAGGTTCCTTAATTTTCTTTCTCCCCCATAGGGGAAATAGGGTCGTTCGGTGGTATACAATATCTATATGTATTTTAGAACTCCTTCTAACGGTGTATACATTATGTTATCATTTCCAACCGGACGATCCGTTAATCCAACTATTGGAGGATTATAAATGGATCCGCCTTTTTGATTTCCATTGGAGATTGGGAATAGATGGACTTTCTATAGGACTCATTTTACTAACGGGATTCATCACCACCTTAGCTACTTTATCGGCTTGGCCTATTACTCGAGATTCTCGATTATTTCATTTCCTGATGTTAGCAATGTACAGTGGTCAAATAGGATTATTTGCTTCTCGCAACCTTTTCCTTTTTTTTATCATGTGGGAGTTAGAATTAATTCCCGTTTATCTACTTCTATCCATGTGGGGGGGAAAGAAACGTCTGTACTCGGCTACTAAATTTATTTTGTACACAGCGGGTGGCTCCATTTTTCTCCTAATGGGAGTTCTGGGTATAGGTTTATATGGTTCTAATCAACCAACATTAAGTTTTGAAACATCAGCAAATCAGTCGTATCCTTTGGTCTTAGAAATAATATTTTATATTGGATTTTTTATTGCTTTTGCTGTCAAATCGCCGATTATACCTCTACATACGTGGTTACCAGATACCCACGGAGAAGCACATTACAGTACTTGTATGCTTCTAGCTGGAATCTTATTAAAAATGGGAGCGTATGGACTGGCTCGCATCAATATAGAATTATTACCTCATGCCCATTATCTATTTTCCCCTTGGTTAGTGATAGTAGGCGCAATCCAAATAATTTATGCAGCTTCAACATCTCTTGGCCAACGGAATTTAAAAAAAAGAATAGCCTATTCTTCTGTATCTCATATGGGTTTCCTAATTATCGGAATTGGTTCTATAACTGATACAGGACTCAGCGGAGCTCTTTTACAAATAATCTCTCATGGATTTATTGGTGCTGCACTTTTTTTATTGGCAGGGACAACTTATGATAGAACACGCCTTCTTTATCTTGACGAAATGGGCGGAATAGCTATCACAATGCCAAAAATATTCACCATGTTTAGTAGCTTTGCGATGGCTTCCCTTGCATTACCGGGTATGAGTGGCTTTGTTGCTGAATTGATAGTATTTTTTGGAATAATTACTAGTCACAAATTTTTTTTAATGCCAAAAATACTAATTATTTTTGTAATGGCAATTGGAATCATATTAACTCCTATTTATTCATTATCTATGTCACGTCAGATGTTTTATGGATATAAGCTTTTTAACGTTCCAAACTCTTATTTTTTTGATTCTGGACCGCGAGAGTTATTTCTTTCGATTTCCCTCTTTTTACCTGTACTGGGTATTGGTATGTACCCGGATTTAGTTCTTTCACTATCGGTTGACAAGGTTGAAGTTATTCTATCTAATTCTTTTTCTAAATAGTTTTTTTCTATTCATTATTTTTAATTTACAATGAAAAAGTTGTAGAATGAAAAAAGAGAACTTTTCCTTCTCGCAAATTACTAAAATTTATAGCTAAAAAAAAAAAAGAATTTGAACCCCATATGGGCACGAACCGTGCGAATCCAGAAAATATTAGATTCGCATGGTTCGTGCCCATTCACGTAAAATTTTATATTTTTATATGTACTGTAATGTGAATGTGTTGTGTTCTTAAGATACTTTCGTGGATTCAATTAGATGTTAATGTAAACGAACCATAACTATGGAGTCCTAGTCCTAATAGATTAACCCCAAAATAGCATATCCAAATTATAAGAAAGCCTATAGACGCTACAATTGCAGAATTTTCACCTTGCGGGTTTAGATTTGTTCGAGTATGTAAATAAATCACGAATACGATCCAAGTAATAAATGCCCAAGTTTCTTTTGGGTCCCAATTCCAATAGGATCCCCAAGCTTCGTTAGCCCACACTGCTCCTGACAAAATACCTATGGTTAAAAAAAAAAACCCTAGACTAATAATCCGATAACTCCAATAATCCAATTGTTGGATTAATTGAGATCTGTAATAATTCTTACCCGAAAAAAAAGAAGTAGTTTGTAAAAGATTGCTTCTTTTATTCATGTATTCAATTTCACCAACGAAAAATGACTCTTTTGTTAAAAGAGTACTTTTACCAAGAATCTTTCTGTTTTTTCGAAATGTAATGACTACAAGTGCTACTGATAATAATGATCCACATAAAAGAGATGCATAGCCCAATATCATCATAGTTACGTGCATTAATAACCACTCGGATTGAAGAGCGGGTACTAATATTGAAGATTGGTGTATTTGAGTTAAAAGTCCGGAAGTAGCGAAGCCCTGGGTAAAAATAGCACTTGAACCGGTTATTGTGCTTAATAAATTTTTATTTTTTTTGAAATATGGAACTATATGAATAAGGGAGAAACACCACGAAAGGAATATTAATGATTCATATAAATCACTTAGTGGAAAATGACCCGAATAAATCCAACGTGTAACTAATAATCCTGTTATACAGGAAAAACAAACTATCAGACCCTTTTCAGATGAATCATACAGTTGTACGATTTCATCTACGCAAAAAAGGGTTATTAAACGAATTGTAATTACGATTGAAACAACAGAAAGGGAAATATGAGTTAATATATGTTCTAAGGTTGAAAATATCATAAAAAAAAAAAAGAAAAGTATCTTAAATGGAAATTGGGAGTTGAATTCATTATAGGATCTATTTCTCTTTTTTAGAAGATGACATGCCGCTACTCGGACTCGAACCGAGATGCTCTAGCACTGCTTCCTAAGAGCAGCGTGTCTACCAATTTCACCATAGCGGCTTGTCTTGAACTTATAATAGCTTATAAATAAACAATCGTCGAGATTGAAGAAGGCAATTCAGTGCAATATTTTTTGTTTTTTTTTAAGAAAACAAATAAAATTCAAAATAATACAAAAAAAAATAGGGGTTAGAAAGTTCGTTATTTTTGTTTAGGGTCTTAGCCTGTTGGGGTTTTTCGTGTATTTTTTGTTCTCTTAGAATTGAACTCTTGTAACTTATACCTCAAAAAATAGTTTTGGTTTCCTTTTTTAATGAACTTTTTCTCATTTATTTTCTCATTTTTTTAATTTCAGAAATTTACCTTCTATATTTTTATTCTATACTATTTTCTATATAATTCTATATTTTATCTATATATATCTATATATATAGTAATTCTATTTCTATTATTTCCATATAGTAATTCATAGAAATATATAAAAAAGGTTAACTAAAGTTAAATTCAATCTATTACTTTCACTAAAAATCACTAAAAATGAAATTCAAATTAAAAAATTATCTCCTTTTTTATAGATAGAGAAAAGGGGATAAAAATAAAATTTTTTATTGTAACTCTAACAAACAAATAGTTCGATGGGGAAAAAGCTCTCCCCATCTTGTAAATGAGAAAATATACTAACAAAAAAAAAAGAAGGATAACCCCTTGTTATCTTGTATTTATGTGTTTGTCAACAAAACAAGGAAACTTTTATATTTTTAGAATTCAGTAAAAAGCTAAATTTTTTTTTTAATTTTTTTTTTAAATATAAATATAAAAGAGGGAACTGATTGCTATTTCTATTGATTAGTTTAACTCAATAGGAAATTCAAAATTTTGTAGCAAATAGAAAATGGGTCAATTTCTTTTTTCGAGTTGATTCGGATTATTGAAATTTTTGATTACTATTACTTAATACTTAAATACTTAATTTGTTAATTTTTTTGTTGCACAAAAAAACTTTTAGAATTTCCTGTAGAAAGAGATTTCCCTAACGAAAAAGCTTTTAATGCTGTCCAATATCCCTTCCTTTTCCAAAAATTTTTCCGAATACGCTTTTTTGATGTAGAAATACGTTTTTTTGGAACTGCCATTTAAGATAAAAAGCATTACTTATTGTTTTAGTTGGATGTGAAAGACATCTATTGTTGAAACCAAATCCTTCTTTAGTTTTTTTTATTCTATTTATTCTTATTAATACTCTTTTCGGAAAAAAAGAAAGCTAAGGAGGGGGGAGATATATGAAAATCGCAAGAATCGCTGTTAATTTTTTTTATTCATTCGATTGATTACGATCTTTATTTTATATTCTTTCTCATTGAAGTCGATATCTGTAGAATCTGTTGCACCATAGGAATGATATTCTTTCTCATTAAAGTCTATATCTATAGAATCCGTTGCACCATAGGAATCAAATTTTATCTTAATAATAAAAAAAAAAAAAGAATTCAACTTTCCGTTTTCATTTTATTTTTTATTAACCGGTCAAACGGGGTAGGTTTAATTTGCAAATTGCAAAAAAAAATTATGAATTGCTGTCTTTTAGTTTTATATCAGTTATACTATTTGACCAAATCTAACTTCTTGATTTGAATTGAATATTTAAAGTATTTTTAATATAAAATTTATAATAAAAAAAAAAAATAAAGATAAAAAAATAAAGATAAAGAACGTTAAGAATAAGAATAAGTAAATAAGTATAAGTAGAGTAAGAGAAAAGACTTCTAAATTTTTATTTAAATTAGTTTAACTTAGTTCATATCTTGACTTTTTTGACTCCTTTCAACCAGGTAAGATCCGGTTAATCAGAAACAAAAAATTAGGAAATTCATAATTCAAAAAGCTTTTTATGCAACAGACATATCAATACGGGGGGCTCATACCCTTCATCCCACTTCCCGTTCCTATATTACTAGGGGTGGGACTTCTTTTTTTTCCGACGGCAACAAATAATTTTCGTCGCATGTGGGCTTTTCATAGTGTTTTATTGTTAAGTATAGTCATGATTTTTTCAATGAATCTGTCTATTCAGCAAATAAATAGCAATTCTAGCTATCAATATGTCTGGTCTTGGATCATTACTAATGATTTTTCTTTAGAATTCGGCTATTTGATAGATCCACTTACTTCTATTATGTCAATGTTAATAACTACCGTTGGAATTTTGGTTCTTATTTATAGTGATAATTATATGGCTCATGATCAAGGATATTTGAGATTTTTTGCTTATATGAATTTTTTCAGTGCTTCCATGTTAGGATTAGTTACTAGTTCGAATTTGGTACAAATTTATATTTTTTGGGAATTGGTTGGAATGTGTTCCTATTTATTAATAGGATTCTGGTTCACACGACCTCAAGCAGCAAATGCTTGCCAAAAAGCTTTTGTAACAAATCGTGTAGGGGATTTTGGTTTATTATTAGGAATTTTAGGTTTTTATTGGATAACGGGTAGTTTCGAATTTGAGGATTTATTCGAAATATTCAATGACTTAATTTCTAATAACCAGGTCAATTTTTTATTTGTTACTTTGTGTGCTGTTCTGTTATTTGCTGGTGCCGTTGCTAAATCTGCACAATTTCCCCTTCATGTATGGTTGCCCGATGCTATGGAAGGGCCTACTCCGATTTCCGCTCTTATACACGCTGCTACTATGGTAGCGGCAGGAATTTTTCTTGTAGCTCGGCTTCTTCCTCTTTTCATAGTTATACCTTCCATAATGAATTTAATCTCGTTGATAGCAATAATAACTGTTTTATTAGGAGCTACGTTAGCTCTTGCTCAAAAAGATATTAAGAGAGGTTTAGCCTATTCTACAATGTCGCAATTGGGTTATATGATGTTAGCTCTTGGTATGGGGTCTTATCAAAGTGCTTTATTTCATTTGATTACTCATGCCTATTCCAAAGCATTGTTATTCTTAGGATCCGGATCCGTTATTCATTCAATGGAAGGGATTGTTGGCTATTCTCCCTATAAAAGTCAGAATATGATTCTTATGGGGGGTTTAAGAAAACATGTACCAATTACCAAAAATGCTTTTTTATTAGGTACACTCTCTCTTTGTGGTATTCCGCCTTTGGCTTGTTTTTGGTCCAAAGATGAAATTCTTAATGATACTTGGCTGTATTCGACGATTTTCGCACTAATAGCCTGGGTTACTGCCGGATTAACCGCATTTTATATGTTTCGAATATATTTACTTACTTTTGAAGGACATTTAAATGTTTATTTTCAAAATTATAGTGGCAAACAAAAACTACCTTTCTATTCAATATCTCTATGGGGTAGGACAGTTTCAAAAAGAATTAATAAAAATGTTCGTTTATTAGCAATGACTGATGATAAAAGTTCTTCCTTTTTTTCAAAAAAAACATATCGAATTGATGATAATGATAGAAATATAACACAACCATATATTACTATTCCTCTTTTTGAGAATAAAAAACTTGATTCCTATCCTTACGAATCAGACAATAATATGCTATTTCCTCTCCTTGTATTGGGCCTATTTACTCTGTTCGTTGGGTTTATAAGAATTCCTTTCAATCAAGAGGGAGTCAATGGTGATATATTATCTAAATGGGTAACTCCGTCGATAAATCTTTTGCATAAAACGTCTACAAATTTGACGGATTGGTCTGAATTTTTCAAAGATGCAATTTTTTCAGTGAGTATAGGTTATTTAGGAATATTTATAGCGTCTTTTTTATATAAATCCCCCTATTCCTCCTTACTCAATTTGGATTTAATTAATTCAGCTGTTAAAGGAGGCTCTAGGGGCCTTCTTTGGCAGAAAATGCTAAATGGCATATATAGTTGGTCAGATAATCGCGCTTATATAGATTCTTTTTATAAAACATTCTTCACGGAACACATTAGAGAATTGTCTAAAGTAACTCATTGTTTTGAACATCGAGTAATTGATGGAATTACAAATGCAGTTGGTTTTCTTAGTTTCTTTATAGGCGAACTTATCAAATATGTAGGCGGAGGTCGGATCTCTTCTTATCTTTTCTACTATTTAGCGTATGTATTTATTTGTTTTTTAATATTTTTTATTACTTTTATTACTTAAGTAATCTTTTATTACTTTTATTACTTAAGTAATTAAAAAACAAATAAATACAGTACTGTAAAAAACAAATAAATACAGTACTGATTAACGATTATTATAAGAATTTGGACAACTATTGAAAAGGCTAGTCGATTCAAAACAATTTTTTTTTTAAAGATACTCTCCAAAAAGGTACGTAAAATCCATTGTAAAATCCATCGTAAAATCAATTTAAAAATGAATTGTAAAAGGACATAAAAAGCCATTTCTAAACAGATATGTAAAAGAGATTTTATCTCTTCCACCAATATCGCTTTTTTTTTTTCATCAATTTCATCGTTGAATAATTGATAAAGTTTTTTCAATAATAGAAAAACTATTTTCAATAATATAAAAACTTGATTTTTCCTCAATACATGTTGGTTGAATAATTGACAAACTTTTTTCAATAATTGAAAAACTTTATTTTGCACGAATATATGTTGAATGCTGAAATTAGGCAGTGAGTTTCGAGATCTAAAATTATTGCAGAAGAAATGAATGCAAAGATATGGTACAACTATGGCAATTATTGTATGAGGTCTACCCAATGCTAGATGCATTGGCATAAAAAAGATCGATCCGAACACCACGAGCCGTCCCGTAAAAAAACCAGCTTTTGCTGCTGCCTTCTTCTCGGTTCCTTCTTCCATAGCCTGAACTGGGAAAAGGAAGAGCAAAGAGGGCCCTAGAGAGAATGTGGTCAGAAATCCAAAATAGAGTCCGACCAAAACGACCGAATTGTTTTTCTTCATCCATAAGATAACAAGGTTATCTATCATCGCAAACCTCCTTTATTTATTTTTAATTTTTGTTTCTATTTATGTGAAT